ATGGATTCGCCTTCTGAAACAAGAAGTTCTGGTCCTGGAGGGATAATATCAACTACTTGACGTCCATCCGATGCATCCGCTATGGTTATTTCATATCCCCCCTTTTCTTTTCGTATGATTTTGCTTACTATACCTGCTGCTGTAGCATTATAAACCGTATTGTTACTCTTGCTCCCGTCGGGATAAATCTGACCTCTTCCCCTGTTTCCGCCTACGTATATAGGATATTTTAAGAAGTGAACATCTTTCTTAGTAGCGGGGTCTGGGGAAAGAATAGGAAAGGTTATTTCACTATATTTCTGACCAGGAACAGGGCCTATCACAAGAATATTTTTTTTATTGGGGCGATAGCTCTGAAAAGATAGATTCCCTATCTTTTCTTTCATCTCAGGAGAAATACGATCAGGAGGAGCTAATTCAAATCCCTCGGGTAAAATAAGAACAGCCCCTACATTCAAAGCCCCTTTTTTACCATTAGCAAGAACTTGTTTCAGTTGCATATCATAAGGAATTCGAACAACTGCTTCAAATACAGTATCAGGAAGTACCGCTTGTGGAACTTCAATATCCACGGGCTTATTAGCTAAATGGCAATTGGCACATACAATACGCCCCGTCGCTTCTCGTGGATTTTCATAACCCTGCTGTGCAAAAATGGGATAGGCACTTGAAATGGATGTTCGAGTTATGATATATATCATGAGCGATACGGAAATGAATCGAGTAATCTGTTCCTTTATCCAAGAAAAGGTATTTCTAGTTTGCATGTCCAATCATTAATCGCGAAAATTTCTACAATAAATTGGGTAGGTCGCTAGTATAGTTCCCTATCCACGATTCTGCTATTTACCGAAAAAATTTGACTGGAATATAGGATTAATCCCCGGAATGGGTAGAAATATAAAGAGTAAGTGCGATCTTAAATGCTTTACTTATGTATAAATACTACTTATGTACTGTACAAATATAAAGTCACAAACTTTATAATTGTATTAATATTAGCGGATCGGTTTTCAGTCATTCATTGAATGATAAATCACTACAAGTGACGGAGATACCCGATTTAAATAACGGAAAATCCAATATTTTAAAATTGTATCTAGAATGACTGGAAAAGTGGAAACAAGACCAGATATAATTTGATCGTTATGAACAAATCCAAAATCTTTGTAAACAGAGCCAATCATTAGTTCCCAACCATGGGGTGAATGGAATCCGATACATAAATCAGTTAATAAAAGAATAGAAAAAGCTTTTATTGTGTCGCTTAAGTTATATAGGAATTCCTGAGTCCAAGAGTTAAGAATCACAAGTTCTTCATTACCCAGAATAGAATAACCACTTAGAATAATGAAAGATATTATATTTGTCGAGAAGTGCAAAATCGTATGAATACGATCCTCATTGTGTATCTTGATTAATTGGATCGTTTCTTTGTGGATTCCTATACGAAGCTTTTGGAGATGTATCTCCGAGTATTCGTTTATCATTTCCTCCAAGAGGAGGAGTTCCTCTAATTCGATGAATTTTTCTAGAATACTCTTTTCTTGAATATCAGTCAAAAAAGTTTCGGATTGCTTAGTATTCCACCAATTCGTAACCCAAGATTCCAGACTTTTATTAAATGAGAGAGAAATCCACCAGGGCAAAAATACTATAGATGCGAGATATAGAAGAGGAGTGAATACTTTCTTTTTTGCCATTTTTTCATCTGTGAATTGTTAATGACCCCACCTCATTCGTCGACTCTATGCGATCTGATATTTCTATCAAGCATGAGTTCTATTACAAGGTCTCGAACCTATGAATCTATTCAATGTTTTTTATTTGTGATTTCATGGTTAGTCTTTGAATCTAGAAAGAATACAGAAATAGAATAAGAATCCACTTCGAATTTCGGATGAAGAAATAATAAAAAAATATTGTTTCCAGATATCTCAATTGGTCAAATTCGAAGCAAATTTCTCCTTTCGATGAATGCCCGAAAGAATCGCTTCAAGTAATGAATAGTATTCATTTTGAGACGAAAGAACTCTTTTTCTATCAAAATATCAAATTCTATCAAAATATCAAATATTTCAAAAAAATTTCACCGACTACCCATAGTCCAGGAATAGAATAATTGAGAGAAATTTCTGAAGAATATTGTGATGATAAAAAATGAGTAACAAAACAAGACAGAAATTGATAAGAGATCCAATTGTTTGGTCATTAAAGAGTACAAAAGAAAGGATAAAAAACGCCGATTGACAAAAAAAGAAAAAATTGACAAGATATGATCTATTTGGATCTAAAGTGTCAATTCCAACAAATATTATTGGACTTAAATAAATTTCTTTTATTTTGAAATATTTTGATATATGGGATGAATCTTCGATTTGTTACTTGTTTTGTTACTGAATTGAATTTCCATACGTATAAAAGACCATTTTTGTGGACAAAAAGTTTCGTTTTATGCTTGTTCCGTATACGTCTGCTTTGGCTCGAATGAGCGTTCTGAAGAAACTTCAGTTCGGTTATGTTATAGAAAAGGTTCTTTCGTTTTTTCCCTCCTGCCGAGAAAGCATTCATTCTCAGTTCATTTCTCAAAATACTTCAATTGGTACACGCAAGAAATAGGCTAATTCAGCAGCTTTTTGTTCAATTTCTCCGGGAGTTAAATTCTCATCAGTACGAGTCAAGGGCATAGCTCCCCGGCCTCTGATTTCCATATAAAGGACACGACGAGCATAAATACCCTCTTTGACTTCTATTCTGACGGACTGAATGTCTTTTATAAGGAATCGGAGGAAGATGCGACGATTTTTTCCAGGAAATCCCCAACGAAAAATACATACTATTCCTTCTTTTCTATCGAATCGATCATAACCACTACCTACATTCCACAAAATTGTGCACCACAAATAGGAGCTAATAAAGAGACCCGCGATCCCATAGAAAGACATCACGATCCCTTGTGGAAAAAAAATGATTTGCTGAGCGGGAAATAAAGATATCAAATTTCTACCAAGATAACTGGAAGTTCCAACCAGTAAGAATCCTAATGAACCTAAAAAAAGGATAAAGGCCCAGCAGAAATTACTTGTTTTTCGAGACCCTGTTATAAGTTCTATCCATATACGTTCTGATCGCCAACTCATACTTAATCCATTTGCATTTTATTGGAATTGAGAGAATAAGCCAAATGAAAATGAATTTGACTTTACTCTTTTTGTTTCCGAAATAACTCTCATCAACTAGCACTATTTTGATGTGAACCTTTAGGAATAATTTAATTCATCAAATTCAAATTGGTTAGATCTAAAATAATAACATCCCCTTCATATGATTCCCTTATAGATATCGCCATACATATAGATACATTGACTTTACATTTCAGACATCCGCCGATCCTGATCTATTTGAAAATAGCTAGAATTCGTTTACCCATATATCATTTTCTGCATGCATAAGAGCTCTTTCATTTATGTTCGGCGTAACCCCATATTAGAATTAGACCATATTCCACTAAATAGATATCTGTGTTATGATACAAATCTAAGTTTTGAAAAAAAAATGGCTGAGATTTAGTCCCATCGGATTTAAACAATCTTATTTTTTTGAACATGAAGAGATAAAGAAGCCATTGCAATTGCCGGAAATACTAGGCCTACTAAAGGCACAAAAATAGAGGGAAAGTTGAAAGTTATCATAAAATGGGGTACCTCGATTTACTAGTTGTACCTGTTATTGTTATATTGTTATAAAGATATCTTATAATAATTATAATTCTTAATATTATTAATTAAATAATAATTCTAATTAGTATAGACCTAAGTATATATCTAAGTGAGTATATCTAATAAGTGCAAGCAATGTAGAACTAAATAAATGGACTTATTCATCTTTCTATGTGAAATATATGTATGATAATCAACTTTATTATTATTCTTCTTCTTTATTATTATTCTTTTGTTGGTGTCTTTTAATTTAATAATTTCTTACAAATTACTGAAAGATTCGTTAGAATCCGATTCAATCAGGGATTCTTAGTCAAAATGGGGATTCTTGTTAGATATAGAAAGATAGAAAACACTCTTTTTTCTATATTTGAATTATATGTATATAGGGAAGATGAAATTCGTCAAATAAAACGAATTTCACGAACGGAGGAATTCACTCTTTTATCTTGTTAATAGAAGTTCCCTGATTACTAATCAAGAATATAGGTAAAAAAAAAAAAAGAATTATACGCAACTTTTGATTCTTTCTACAATTAGATCTTATACCACCCCAAAACCTATTCTGATGATTTTGATTCTGATAAACTAACTACTTGTTTGCTACAAATAAAATAATTGAACTTAATGCTCTACTTGATTGAATTTTGATTCAAAGGAAAGAAAGCGTGGAGCTCAAATAACTCACTCAGAACGCCTTTTAAAGGATTACGTGGTACGATTAGATCGAATAAGCCCTTCTGGAATAAATATTCGGCCGCTTGAGAACCTTCAGGTACTGTTTTATTCAATGTTTGTTCAATTACTCTTTTACCCGCAAATGCAATGTAGGCATTGGGTTCGGCAATAATGATATCCCCCAACATACCAAAACTAGCCGTCACCCCACCAGTAGTAGGTGATGTAAGGATTGATACATAGAATAACTTTTTATTTGATTGATAATCATATAAAGCAGAAGATATTTTAGCCATTTGCATCAAGCTCAAACTTCCTTCTTGCATGCGTGCCCCTCCGGAAGCACATACTATAATAAGAGGTAAAAAATTATTGGTAGCATACTCGATCAAACGGGTAATTTTCTCCCCAACTACGGATCCCATACTACCCCCCATAAACTGAAAATCCATAACCCCAATTGCTGTGGGAATACCATTTAGTTGTCCTATGCCTGTTTGAACAGCCTCAGTTAATCCTGTTTTTTTTTGATAAGAATCGATACGATCTTTATAAGGCTCCTCCTCCGAATGAAATTCAATGGGATCTAGAGAGACCATGTCT